TACTAATATTGCAGATTGATGCATTTCGGTTAAAAGACCCGACGTGGCGAAGCCTTGGGTAAAAATGGCACTTGGCGCGGTTATTGCGCTTAAATCATTTTTATGGTTCCGTATCTTAGGAATCATATGAATAATCGAAAAACTCCATGAAAGGAACATTAATGATTCGTATAAATTACTTAGTGGGAAATGTCCCGAATAAATCCAACGAGTAACTAATAATCCTGTTATAGAGAAAAAAGTAGCTATCATTCCTTTTTCGGATGAATCACATAATCCTACGATTTCGTGGACTAATAAGGTCATCAAATGAATCGTAATCACAATTGAAATGATCGAAAAAGAAATATGAGTTAATATATGTTCTAAAGTCGCAAATATCATAAAAAGGGGTCCCATTCATTACAGAATTGAAATCGGGAATTGAATACATTATAGGATGCATTGTGTATCTTTTAGAGGATGCCGCCACTCGGACTCGAACCGAGATGCTCTAGCACTGCTTCCTAAGAGCAGCGTGTCTACCGATTTCACCATGGCGGCTTACTTGAAATAATAATAGTCAATTCATGTTGAATCGTCGAGATTCAAGGATTCCATATAGTTTAGAAACATTAGAACCGATGAATAAAGACTCGTTTAAATTCATATTTGAACGTTCAATAATTCTGAGTTATTATTGTGGTAGGGTTTAGTTTGAACAATCCACTTTCACGTACTAGAAACGAAGTTCTCCTGGAACAGTTTGAACTCGATAGTTTTGTTCTCAGTCGAGGTTAAGAATTGTCCTTTTTTTCTATCTTATTTTTTGATGATTCATTTTAAATTTATCTGATTTCATGGATTCAAAATGAAAAAGATTGATTTTCTCAATGAACATAAATAGGATTTCATATGTATCACAATTTCGTCACTAAATCCAAGTAATTTTTCTAATGATTTCGATACCTTAGTATCATTAAGTATTAATACTCCTCGTTGTGTACATAATTTATCATTTATAATAACATTTACCAAACCAATTGAGTTTTGGACTAGGCATATAACAAAACAAAAGAGTTTAAATCTCTATCGCAATTGTACTGTACTTTTCACAATAGAAAAATAGAATAAGATTCTTCTATTGTGAAAAGTGCATTTCATTGATAGGAAAAAAAAAGAGTACTTAGAACCCAGTAGACAGAAGAATTCTTATTATACATACCACAGCAGCTAGTTCTAACTAATATTGAGTATTGAGGATTTCATTAGTTAATGTGAATCATTCATCTTAAAAAATGGGAAGTTCTTGGAACCATGTCGATTTAGATTATTCCAAGTCTTTATTACTTGTTTGTCGCACAAAAAAACTTTTTGAATGCCCGGTGGAAACCGATTTAGCTAAAGAAAGGGCTTTTACTGCAGCTAAATATCCCTTTTTTTTCCAACTATTTTTACGAATACGTTTTTTTGACATAGAAGTACGTTTTTTTGGAACCGCCATTCAAAAAAGGTTACTAATTTTTATCGTTGTATGTGAAAGACATGTATTCTTCAATATAGATCGTTTTTTTTTTAGTCATTATCTATACTTATTCCGTGAATAATAGTTTTTTCATAACATAAAATGTTTCATAACATACAAACAAATATATAAATAATCTATATATACGTGCGCATCACATATCATATATATAGTATTAAGACTAGAGATAAAGAAAAAATAGAAGAAGACAGGATCCGTTAAAAAGATTTTTTTTATTAATTGATTAAGTTCAGAGTGTCTCTAATTGAAATTTCAATTCGAACTAGTAGTTAATCTCTTAAACAAGACATTACCTGATAAAGGTAACCTTAGGCATTTTTTATTTCAGTTCTATACGAACTAAGGAATATCATAGGATTTCCGATAAACGCGAGTTTTTTTATTGATTGGAACCCAATGAATCAGTTTCACAATGAATTAGGTAATTACTTCAAATAAATTAACTAGAATAACTAGGTCCTTTTTTATTGAGTCGAGTTATTGATGGCTACCATGATCATATTTGAATCAAGTACTGTTTTTGCTGTAACTGTTTTTCCTTAATATACTATATTATATGATTATAAATCACCAGAATATAATAGTAGTAGAATGATTTCAAATCTAATATTTTGTATCTTAATAAATAGCTTTCTTTAGTTAATAACTAGGTAATAACCTTTATCTAGTTATTTACCTAGTTATTTTATCATATCATTTGACTAACCAATTGTAACTTTTTTAATATTTCAAATATCTGAGAAAAAGTAAGAATAATTAAGAATTCAAATATTTGAGTTTTTTCATATCTTTTCTTTGTTGATTTCTTTTATTATTCTTCCTTTCGAAAGAGATAAGAGTTGGTGAATCGGAAACAATTAAATTAATAACAATAAAAAAAAAATTAAATTTGTTTTGTTATGGAACATACATATAAATATGCATGGATAATACCTTTTCTTCCACTTCTAGTTACTATGTTAATAGGATTTGGACTTCTGCTTGTTCCGACAGCAACAAAAAATATTCGTCGTATGTGGGCTTTTCCTAGTGTTTTACTGCTAAGTATAGCTATGGGGTTTTCGGCCAATCTGTCTATTCAGCAAATAAATGGAAGTTTTATCTATCAATATCTATGGTCTTGGACCATCAATAATGATTTTTCCTTAGAGTTCGGACACTTGATTGATCCACTTACTTCTATTATGTCAATACTAATAACTACTGTTGGAATCATGGTTCTTATTTATAGTGACAATTATATGTCTCACGATCAAGGATATTTGAGATTTTTTGCTTATATGAGTTTTTCCAATGCCTCCATGTTGGGATTAGTTACTAGTTCCAATTTGATACAAATTCATATTTTTTGGGAACTAGTGGGAATGTGTTCGTATTTATTAATAGGTTTTTGGTTCACACGACCAATTGCAGCAAGTGCTTGTCAGAAAGCTTTTGTAACTAATCGTGTAGGGGATTTTGGTTTATTATTAGGAATCTTAGGTCTTTATTGGATAACAGGTAGTTTAGAATTTCGGGATTTGTTCGAAATACTTAATAACTTGATCCATAATAATGGGGTCAATTCTTTATTTGCTACTCTGTGTGCCTCTTTAGTATTCGTCGGTGCAGTTGCTAAATCTGCACAATTCCCCCTTCACGTATGGTTACCTGATGCCATGGAGGGACCCACTCCTATTTCGGCTCTTATACATGCTGCTACTATGGTAGCAGCAGGAATTTTTCTTGTAGCTAGGCTTCTTCCTCTTTTCACAGTTATACCTTACATAATGAATCTAATTTCTTTAATAGGTGTAATAACAGTACTATTAGGAGCTACTTTGGCTCTTGCTCAAAGAGACATTAAAAGAAGTTTGGCCTATTCTACAATGTCTCAATTGGGTTATATTATGTTAGCTTCAGGTATAGGTTCTTATCGAGCTGCTTTATTCCATTTGATCACTCATGCATATTCTAAAGCCTTATTGTTTTTGGGATCCGGATCCATTATTCATTCAATGGAACCTATTGTTGGATATTCACCAGATAAAAGTCAGAATATGGCTCTTATGGGTGGTTTAACAAGATATGTTCCAATTACAAGAACAACTTTTTTATTAGGTACACTTTCTCTTTGTGGTATTCCGCCTCTTGCTTGTTTTTGGTCCAAAGATGAAATTCTTAATGATAGTTGGTTGTATTCACCAATTTTTGCAATAATAGCTTGTTTTACAGCAGGATTAACCGCATTTTATATGTTTCGGATGTATTTACTTACTTTTGATGGGTATTTGCACGTTCATTTTCAAAATTACAGTAGCGCTAAAAATAGCTCGTTCTATTCAATATCTTTATGGGGAAAAGAAGCACCCAAAGCGGTCAATAGAAATTCGCTTTTATCAACAATGAATAATAAGGCCTCCTTTTTTTCAAAGGATACGTATCAAATTGATGATAATGTAAGAAATAGGATGCGATACTTTAGTACTTATTTTGGAAATAAATACACTTACATGTATCCTCATGAATCGGAGAATACTATGCTATTTCCTCTACTTGTATTGGTACTATTTACTTTGTTCGTTGGATCAATAGGAATTCATTTCGATCAAGGAGTAATAGATTTGGATATATTATCTAAATGGTTAAGTCCATCAACAAACGTTTTCCATCCAAATTCGAATTATTCTGTGGATTGGTATGAATTTTTTACAAATGCTATTTTTTCAGTAAGTATAGCCCTTTTCGGACTATTCATAGCATCTGTTTTATATGGTTCTGTTTATTCATCTTTTCAGAATTTGGACTTAATCAATTCATTTGTAAAAATACTAAAAATGGGTCCTAATAGAATTATTTTAGACCAAATAATAAATGTGATATACAATTGGTCATATAATCGTGGTTACATAGATATTTTTTATACTAGGGTCTTAACCATGGGTATAAGAGTATTAGCCAAACTAACTGATTTTTTTGATAGACGTATAATTGATGGAATTACAAATGGGGTTGGTGTTGCAAGTTTCTTTATAGGAGAAGGAATCAAATATATGGGGGGTGGACGAATCTCGTCTTATCTATTCTTGTATTTATCTTCTGTATCAATATTTTTATTAATATTTTCTAAATTTTAGACTTATTTTTTCCATTTTTGAAATAAGTCTTTTCATTTTTCTCTTCTTCTTCTTTAAGTCTTTCCAATTCCCAATTATCTTGATACCCATCAAGATAAGAATCTTCGTAAACTGGGCTATCTTTATGGAATTCATCCTTTGTTTTTTCCTTTCCATTCACTCGGATCTCTTCCGTTTCATCTATTTTGTCCGGATCCTCCTTTTCTTCCGAACAAAGGGAAGGGTCTTCTTCGGTGGATCCCTCTTGTTCCTGTTTAGTCTCCTTCGTTTCGGAAGTTGTTTCTACATCGCTTTCTTCCTCACTTTCTGCCCTTTCTTCCGTTTCTGAGGTTTCTTTCAGTTTCTTAGTGACAATAGGC